CGTCTTATATTTCTACATCTAGGATTCGATTTGTATCAGGGATACTAATAGGAAAGGAACCATTATGGCGAGGAAAGGTTTGATTCAGCGGGAGAAAAGGAGACAAAAATTGGAACATAAATATCATTCGATTCGTCAATCCTTAAAAAAGGAAATAAGAAAGGTTACGTCATTGAGTGACAAATGGGAAATTTATAGAAAGTTACAATCCCCACCGCGGAATAGTGCCCCCACACGTCTGCGTCGACGTTGTTTTGCGACCGGCAGACCGAGAGCTAACTATCGAGACTTTGGACTTTCCGGACATAGACTTTGTGAAATGGTTCATACATGTTTGTTGCCGGGAGCAACAAGATCAAGTTGGTAAACATTAACTCTTGAGTTATATTCTATGGTCAATGATCATAGAGTTCCCCTTTACCAGTCGGTATAAATGGGCTATTCTATTTATACAGATATGGTAGAGGGACATATTCAACCTTTGCTTATATATTACTATTACTATTAGTTTTAAGTTCTTCTCTTCAGCGCGGAGTAGAGCAGTTTGGTAGCTCGCAAGGCTCATAACCTTGAGGTCACGGGTTCAAATCCTGTCTCCGCAATATCTTGTTTGTCAAAAAATTTTCGGGTTGACTCACTATTAATTAATTGCCGCTTATGGGGGTTGGTAAAAGAGGGGAATATAATTACTCCGCGATCGCGGATAAGTATACCCAATCCCTTAGCATATATCCTTTATCATATTTTCTTTTTTACTACTTTTGTTTATCCTGTTAAAGTTTAGTTTTAATTAGTTTTAATTAAACTATTTTATTTTTATCTTGGGCGGATAGCGGGAATCGAACCCGCATCTTCTCCTTGGCAAAGAGAAATTTTACCATTCAACCATATCCGCATTTTTTCATTTTTGATACATATTCTATCCATACACTATTACTATATATCTTATATATCTGAATCATTATTCGACAGTGTCTGGTCAAAGACTTTCCGCGGGTCGATTCTAATTATTTATTCTCAAATAAATTATTAATGTTTTTTTTGAAGAAGTTTGTACTAACTTTGACCCCCCTCTAATTTATTGTTTTCTAATGTGTCTCACAACCGAGACAAATTCGGGGGGTCTTTTTGCTTTTGGATCTGGGACGAATAGGTTCAAGAGATAAGAGAATTAAGGATACCAACTAGAAAGACTAAACCAACCCATAATGATGTACCGGAAAATATAACATTTTTGTTACTCAACCAACCATCAGGAGAAGCAAATACAACAGGCACGCTAATCAATAAGATTGATGAAATAGTAATTAATGCAAAAACAGCCAATTGAAAAGCAAGAGTCATGCTTTTAATCCTCCAAGCTAACAACAAATGAACTATACCATTTGATCCCTTTATTAGTCACAAAATAATACATCATTGAGGGATTTTACTTTTCCATGAATCCATTGATTCTATATGACTTATGAATTATGAATAACCCTTTACCACTTTCTTCGTACACAGGTTCGAGGGAGGGGGAAATAGAATCTTCGTGTTTATTTCACAACCCAAATGGGCGCGCTGGAGCATATATACGGATATATGGATCCACTTGGTAAATCCCCACCCGAGGTCTTTTTATAGATAGTAGTGGTATTCACCCCTATAGCCGTGGTCTATTTATAGGAATAAAATAAGGAAGGTCTTTCGGAGAGATGGCTGAGTGGTTGATAGCCCCGGTCTTGAAAACCGGTATAGTTTTGAACAAAGAACTACCGAGGGTTCGAATCCCTCTCTCTCCTTTTTGTTCGTTGAATTTTATGGATTTTTTGATTTAGTCGTTATGTCCCTACTATTATTATAAAGAAGGGGGATTGGCTCGGTGGAATAGCCGAGTCAATCCAAAAAAAAAAAAAAAGAAAACCGATTTAAAATTAAAAAAGGATTGTAAGTATGCCCTGATCCCAAGATGTATGATCAAATGAAAGGCATTTCTATTTCAAGCATTGGATCTCCCGTCTTAGCTCAACTCAGAGGAGTCATGGAAAGAACAGGTTCAAAATCACGATCAATTCCTTTTTCAAATCCTGCTGCAGCTGCACGAGCTCTTCCCGCGTGCCACAAATGACCTATGAAGAAGAAGAACCCTAAAACAAAATGAGAGGTAGCTAACCAACTTCTCGGAGAGACATAATTGACTGCATTGATCTCAGTAGCTACGCCACCCACGGAATTTAAAGAACCTAAAGGAGCATGAGTCATATATTCTGCGGAACGCCGCTCTTGCCAGGGTTGTATATCTTGTTTCAACCTATTCAAGTCCAATCCATTTGGACCCCTTAGAGGTTCTAACCAGGGAGCACGCAGGTCCCAAAAACGCATCGTTTCTCCCCCAAAAATTACTTCTCCGGTTGGGGAACGCATTAGATATTTACCTAAACCAGTAGGCCCTTGAGCAGATCCCACATTAGCCCCAAGACGCTGGTCTCGAACGAGAAAAGTAAATGCTTGGGCTTGA